TAAAAGACCCTAAATTCCTTATCGACTGATAGAACCTATAACTCACCGAATTATTCCCCAACCCAAGGAGAGACCTTTGTCTCTTAATACATACTTACTCCATTCTAAACATCCGGGGTTCTCAAACAAAAAGTGAAAGTTCTGTAAATCCTTGTGTCTAGGATTCAAGGAAAGATTAGAGTAAGTAGTAGTTACTGACTGGGCCTTGAATTTGATTCGATAGCCGGAGGGGATATCTAAGTAGTTCGTAATTAGTAATTGTGAAAAAGAGGAATCTATTTTGTATACACACTCAAAACAATCTCTGAGTATTCAGGTATTCGATTAATATTCGATTGGCTAATTGGCTTTTATAGAAAAAGCTCTAAAAACCGATCTTTCCGTGGCACCGGTCAAGAGTGAAATAGGCTGTTAAAAATTGTTTCGTTTAGATGTATGTCGATTTATTGAATTGCTTCATTAAATAAAATTCATAGTCCGAAATAAGAATCCTTTTTTGACTCTGTACCCTTGATTTCGCTATTATTAGTATTAGTGAACAATAATAGAATAATTCCTTCATATTTAGAGAGATAGGGGACATAATTCACATGGATATTGTAAGTCTCGCTTGGGCTGCTTTAATGGTAGTCTTTACATTTTCCCTTTCACTTGTAGTATGGGGAAGAAGTGGACTCTAGAAATACTATTTCACTAATTACTAATTGAGTTTTGTTTTGAGTTGAGGAATCAAACTGTATCAATTGTTTTATCGATCATTCCATTCCGCAAAGTGTTTTGAAAGATAATAATGTCAATAAAAGAGATATTTGACTAATTCCCATGTTTCTATTTCGAAAGGAGAGATAGATGATAGGAAATCCATTTCAAACGAATTTTTCCGAAATTTTTGATTTCGCCGAATGGACTCTTATACAAATTATATAGGGACAATGGGGAACAACAGACCCTTTTTCCTTTCTTTTACTCTTTATCCAAATAAAAGAGAAAACCATTCTGTTATTAATATTAAGCGGATACGTACTATAGGAAAGAACATAGATATATTGGTTGTTCAGCAATATAGACACATAATAAGATCTTGACCCGGACGAGTCGCATATTTGGCACTTACCACTTGTTTTATAATTTTTTAACCTGGATTTGTGCTTTATCGATTCATTTCATATCATGCTTTAAGTGTTACAAATTAATGAGGTTTACTATTTCGTTTCGAAATTAGAAGAAGTTTACATACCATCGAACTCTTTGGATCATCTATCAACCAGTCAATGAATTGAATTACTTTACTTCTTGGAAATGATAAAAAAAGATTACTAAGTTGGTTTTTTTATTAATATATTATATGGCATATCCATACCATTTTTTTTTTTATTCTTTCGGTAGATACTTAGATTTCTATTTGATCGATTATTTCGGATTGATCAGAATCAATCCGAAATAATCGATCAAATAGATGGAGAAAAAATAAATAAAATCGGGGTTGCTATGTACATAACAGAAGATACATATTGTAAATTTATATATAAAATTCAGTCTCTATCTTTATTAGAGTTAGAGTACAATTTTCTACACTAGAAAAAAAACACTAATCTAATAGATAACTAGATAGTCATGGTAGAAAGAAATATATGAATCTTTCTACCATACTATTAGATAACTAGATAGTTATGGTAGAAAGAAATATATGAATCTTTCTACCATACTATCCAATTTCATCGAATACTGCTGATTCTACCCTGCTCATTTCATTTACGAAATGAAATCGGAATCCTTTCTATTTCCATTTTGTCAATCATTGATATTGATAAAGAAGTTAAGTTTGATTCAAATTAATTCTTTTGGTTTTGGCTAACCGTTTTTACATAGATAATAAGTAAAAAGGCAGTAGGAACTAGAATGAAGAGTGCAGTAGCAATAAATGCGAGAATATTTACTTCCATAATTTCATCGTTTTTTTACTTCGCAATAACTCGGGATTTAATCCCATAGAGATGATGAATTTTTCGCCTTTAAATTCAATGGGATGAATTACATCTTGATGATATTGAATCGGATTAATATCATGAATAACAATATCTGAGCTATCATATCAATTCGCCGTCGCAAATTGAATAGTATAACATATAAAGATCTTTTATCCATACTGAATCACAAAAAATAAAGAATTCCTGATCGAATCAAGAATTCCTTTCTTTAAATTTTTTTTATTCCTTTTTCCATAACCTACCGTCTTCCGTGTACAATCAATCATCTGATGAAGTCTCATCTGACCACTTTTTCTTTTTTTTTTTTCATTTCCATTGCCCTCCCCCAAAAAATATATATTTATATATATAAATAAAAAATAGAAGTAAAATGTATAAAAGAGTTAAGTTCGAAAATATCTTTTTTAATTTTTTTTTTTATTTACGATGTTTATTCTTTTTTGATCGAACGTTGGCTTTAATTTTAATAAAAACAATTCAGAAGGAAAAAGAGAAATTATGGGATCCTTCTA